CACTTTGGTATTGCTCCTGAATCAGAATAAAAATAATGAATCAGAGCACATGGAGCCATCTCATTATCTTCCTGTCAAGAAAAAATATGGTGGACTAGCTGATATTTCTATCAGTTAATGAAAGAGCCCAATGCAAAAAAAATGCATGTTGAGTCTTTAAAACAGTTCGAATCATTTCGACAATCAATAAAATAATAAGTTTGATCTGTTTTACCGAGAAGGTCTACGGTTCGAGTCCGTATAGCCCTATATATTTTTGTAGAGTTTTCATTTCCTAATTAATGCTTGTGGCTGGACGGTTGATTGGTCCATAGAAATGGAAACATTCCCACATGCTAACGGAGATCCACGCCTCGGGGCATAAAATCCAACCAAATAAAAACATTAATTTATTTCAATGAATAGATCCAATCGGATCGGTATTTTCAAATTTCGGATAAACAAAACCATTCTTCTTCATTAATCTTTGTGTGTGGGTGAATGACTGACTTTTTCCTCTTTTCTTGTCCATGATCAAAGATTTAGTGATACGCCTTTGCTTTGGTATACCCAAGTCAATTTATGAAGACAAAATCATAACATGAGCCTGGCTAAAAACTCCAACCCGACCCAACCAAATCAAATCGAATAGTAAGTCATATGGATCTAATACCTATTCTTTTTCTTGCATTTGTAGAAAAGCCTAAGTTTCAAAAACGAAGCTCTTTGGTAACTTTCATTGTAAACATTGTAAAATAGGCTTTTCTTCGTATAACCGGCCTGGCAAAAAAAAACAAGTGGTCATTTTTCTGTTTCTGTACAAGACTTATTTTTTGTATTCCAATCTACTCCAATTACTCATCATTCCAATTAATTCTACTGATGCAGACTTTATCTTTCTGCAAGAAGATTGGGGGCCATTTGAACTTGGATGGGTTAGGAATCCACCAACTCATCGCTTTTTGGTGGAACAAGAACCCCAATTCATTGTTTCAGAGATAATGAATTGGTCCTAAATATATCAATGTTTGCACCCTCTTCTATTTTTATTTTGACTAAGTTGATCTGTCGAATCGTTCGACGGCGCGCGATTGAATTCCATTCGAAGTATCTTCTGTAGATCATTTACGATTCGGCCGACTATACCACTTCACTATGCCTCATTGTGTAGGTTTGCTTCAAAAGAAACCTTTTTTGTCACGAAGTCGAACCCGTTACGTTGGTTGGTCTTACTAGATGTTATTACATCAACAAGTATTTCGAGTCATTCCAAATCACGACATTTCGCCCCAGAAATGGGTCCGAAATGCTCTTTCAAGATTTCGAACTCTAATTAAATAACTTGATTGTTTCGGGGTGTAAGGGCGGGGTAGTACAGGTCCAAAGTCTCTAATTTGGGTATAGAACTTATCTATAAGATAAGGATTCCTCGCAATTCAACGGATTGAATAAAATTTCAGTAGAAATCTGGGATAAGCAGAGAGAATCTAATTGGTCGATGCATTCTCTTTCTGTATCCATATCGAATCAATAGAAGCAATGATCCCCTATACAGATTGTAAGAAAAAAAAAAAAGAATACACGAACGCCAACCGAGTATAATAGACCATAATGAGATGGAAATTCCGAGACATTCGACTTCATCTGACTACTGACTATATTCTAAATCCCTAAGAAAAAAGAGAGAAAAATGAGCCGGGCCTCTTCTTTGATTGTAGTAATTCACTATTTCCATTTTAACATAACATTTATGTTTAATATTTAATTGAATCTTTCTTTTATTCATTTTATTGATGAATATTCTTTCAATTAGAATATTGAATATATTCTTTCAGTCCCTTTTTATTTGTATTTGTATAGAGAATCCAATCCGAGGCAGAGGCAAAGTGAAATTGAGAAAATTGATTTGATTTGTATAAGAGTATGATATGTCTACACCATATCTAAATAGAATCGAAGTAAGTAAGTATAAGTGAGATGACGTTAGATAATCTTGAAAGGAGACATGGTCCACAGCAAACAAATGAAACTATGCAGTTCGATCAAACAAAATGGTTGTTTTCGACTAAGCAGTTATGGATGAATTGACAATTCTAATTAGAATAGACTAATTCGGTATATTCCACACTCATAGGAGCACGTCTATGTTTCTGCTTCACGAATATGATAGTTTCTGGGCATTTCTAATAATATCAAGTGTCATTCCTATTTTGGCATTTCTCATTTCCGGAGTCTTAGCCCCGATTAGTGAAGGACCAGAGAAGCTCTCTAGTTATGAATCGGGTATAGAACCCATGGGGGATGCCTGGTTACAATTCCGAATCCGTTATTATATGTTTGCTCTAGTTTTTGTTGTTTTTGATGTTGAAACGGTCTTTCTTTATCCATGGGCAATGAGTTTCGATGTATTGGGTATATCTGTATTTATAGAAGCTTTCATTTTCGTGCTTATCCCAATTGTTGGTTCAGTTTATGCATGGCGAAAAGGAGCATTGGAATGGTCTTAGCTCCTGAATATTCA